GCTTTTTGACCAATAGCCACATAAACACATATGACATTTTGCCCTTTTTGATTGAGGATGGTATCAGTAGCTACTGCTGTTTTACCAGTCTGTCTATCCCCAATAATTAATTCACGTTGACCGCGTCCTATGGGAATCATTGCATCAATAGCAATAAGCCCTGTTTGAAGAGGCTCATACACAGAACGTCTTGAAATGATCCCCGGGGCTGGGGATTCGATTAATCGAGATTCAGAAGATGCAATTTCACCTCTCCCATCAATAGGTTTAGCCAGAGCATTTATAACACGACCCAAATAAGCCTCACTCACAGGTATCTGTGCAATTCGTCCTGTTGCTTTTACAGAGCTTCCCTCTTGTATCATCAAGCCATCGCTCATTAATACAACGCCGACATTATTAGATTCCAAATTTAAAGCAATACCTATAGTACCCTCGTCAAATTCGACTAATTCGCCCGCCATTACTTCATCAAGACCGTGAATACGAGCAATACCATCACCCACTTGAAGTACGGTGCCAATATTCCGAATTATTACTTCTCTATTATATTGTTCAATACGTTCACGGATAATATTACTAATTTCGTCAGCTCGAAGGGCTACCATTGGTGTTTCTTTACTTTTTTTTCAGAAGCAAAAGGAAAAATAATGCCTAAATTCTAAACTAAAATAAGAAAAAAAGGAAGGGTGAATCAGTTATCTTCCTTCTTCCATGGCCTCGAGAATGCCAATATTAGCACGGATGGTACGGAAATGTAATTCAGTATTCAAACAACTATTCAAAGTTCCTAAAGCTTCTTGTAAAGCTTGTTCAAAAACTCGTTGTCGAACTTGATGCATAGCTCTTTGTTGTTCAAGATGAAAGGTTTCCTTTTTCGATTTTTCTAATTGTTCCAAACTATCATAAGTAACATTAATCAAAATTTCTTTTTCACGTTCTATTTCAGAATATCCATTCATTCGATACTCATCTGCTTCCAGTTCCACTTTTTTAAATTGAGCCTGGGCTTTTTCGAGTTGCTCGAGGGTCCCTCTACGTAATTCTTCCGAATTTTGAATAGTACTTAAGATCCTCTGTTTTCGATTATCTAATAAATCACTTAATGAAAGTAGATAATCTTACCATGAATTTAACAATTACAAAAATTGTATGATCTCTTCCCGAACCAAACATGAATATTTCAATTCATTTGGCTCTCACACTCACTCTTTTATTCATTTTTTTTATGGGTATTCCCATATTTAATATAATGAGAATGAGCTTACCCTCTCTTTTTGGTTTTTATTCAAAAATACCAAAATGGATAAAAAATAAAATCCATATTAGTAGGACTCTTCCGACCAGATAAAAATAGATAATTGTCAGCAAAGTTGTTTATTTATTTTTTCCTAACATTTCCATACTAAATAAATAGAAAATTCCAATCCAAAAAGGATTCTTTTTTGATACATAGGTTGTCAATTCGGCATTGAATAGAGCAAAGCTCCCTTTATGTTAAAAAGAAATAGTTCCAATCGTTTTATCAATATGAGTGTTCTATATCAGATAAATTACCAACTATTCATTTGTACAAAATGTAAATCAAGGTAATTGTAAAAAGAGTACTGTGTTTTGCCTAGACTTTAGGCAGTTTAGCTTTAACCATATTAAAGGTCTCACATTATTTTATTGGTTTATAGATAATTTTTTATTTACCAATAAGTGACGAAATGCTATGGTTCTTCCATATGATTTGTTAATCTATTCAGAAGTAATTCGTCGAGATCATGCACTTTTTTCCCATTTTTCGTATTATACTCAAAATGGCAATATTATATTATTAATAACGGATATAAAGATATAAGATGCATCCGGAGAAATCCAATCCATTATTGAAATACACAACTCGCACACACTCCCTTTCCAAAAAAAATCAATACTCCAATCACTACACTTAGATTTATTAGATTTGTTGCTAAAATATCGGTATTAACCCCGAAACTCCCGGCGGATGACCAATGGCCAAAAAAAACGAAAGAATGGGTTACATTTTTCATATGTTCTCCTCTTATAAATAAGACTCAATCTCTTATTCTTACTACCTCGCCTACCCCTTTTGAATCCATTTGTTTAATTTACTTTTTCAAATCAAAAAGGAAAGATATTTCATCTAGTAATTATTCCATTTCGATTAAGTCTTCGGTCTCTTTTAAATTGCAACAATGTGAAATTCTTTCATTTTACTAAACTCAAATAAAAAAAAATATAAATCCTTTATATAATTTATACTATTACATTGTACTCAATTGCGAATGGAATGAAGCAATCGGACGTATCCAATAATTCCTCATTAGTTCCTCTTTCTTTAATTCAATTGAATTAAATACAAGTATTTTGATTGTATCAATAAGATTTAGTAATAAAAGGAGGGATATTGGAAGAACAAAGTCGTATGGAATTATTTAGATAACCCGACGAAGCAAAAAGCTCAAACTAATCCAATATAAAATAACTTATAGCGAGTACTTTTTAAACATTTGTAGGATTAAACAAAAGGATTCGCAAATAAAAGTGCTAATGCTACAACCAATCCATAAATTGTTAAGGCTTCCATAAAAGCTAGACTAAGTAATAAAGTACCTCGTATTTTACCCTCTGCTTCTGGTTGTCTCGCAATACCTTCTACAGCTTGACCCGCAGCAGTACCTTGCCCAACTCCAGGTCCAATAGAAGCAAGCCCTACAGCCAATCCAGCAGCAATCACGGAAGCGGCAGAAATCAATGGATTCATGGTAAGTTGTTCCTCGTGCAAAAAAAAGGAAATGGTTAATGATACAATCAACCAATATCAAGATAATTGGTAATTGATACTTCTTCATTCATCTTGTCTAGTTAATTAAAAGTAAATCATAATTTTACTAAATGACCAGAATGACTTGTATATCTCTTTTATAAGGTATTATGATTATGATACGTATTATGAAATTGTTATAAATTCCATATTTCTAACTATTCATTCATTTGATTCTTTCTTTTCTAAATGGAAGAAAAAACTTTGATCAAATCAAAAAAAAATCAATCTTATCTTATTTTATCTTTGATTTAGATTCGATTGCATTCATATTCATATAGATATTAATCTATACCTATTACATCAAATACAATCTATTCTATATACAATATGTATAAATAAAAGATACTATTAATATATTCCTTTTTTTATTATATATAATACGTACAATATAATAAGAATCCCTTTGCATAAATACCCATACGTATCATTTTATATAATCTATATTATATTCTTTCTAGATATACACATATAAAAAATTTATACATTCTACACACTGTGAGCATAATAATGAATCTCTTTAGTATAGTATTAGTATGATTCGGTCAATCTATATAATAATGATATATATAAATGACAGTTTATATCCTTTTATCTAATATATAAATAATGAATATAAATAAAATGGATTCTGTTTTCCAACAAAGCTGACGATCCTCAACCACACATAATTTTTGCTAATCTAAGAAGGCTATTTGGAAAACTACTTAATGATGACCTTCCATGGATTCACCTATATAGGCCGCGGCTAACGTTGCAAAAATGAGAGCTTGAATGCCACTTGTAAATAATCCAAGAAACATAACAGGTATAGGAACAACTAAAGGAACTAAAGAAACAAGAACAACAACTACTAGTTCATCGGCTAAGATATTCCCAAAAAGTCGAAAACTAAGAGATAACGGTTTTGTAAAATCCTCTAGTATGTTAATTGGTAAAAGGATTGGAGTTGGTTTAATGTATTTTTCAAAATAAGCCAATCCTTTTTTTGTAAGACCCGCATAAAAGTATGCCACTGACGTGAGCAAAGCTAAAGCAACTGTTGTATTTATATCATTCGTGGGTGCAGCTAATTCCCCATGAGGTAACTTTATGATTTTCCAAGGTAAAAGAGCACCAGACCAATTAGAAACAAAAATAAATAGGAACATAGTTCCAATAAAGGGAACCCAGGGACCATATTCTTCCTCTCCTATTTGAGTTTTGCTCAAGTCTCGAATAAATTCGAGAAGATACTCGAAAAAATTCTGACTGTCGGTTGGAATGGTTTGTGGATTACGAACAGCTAGGATAACTGACCCTAATAAGATAGCAATTACAAACCAAGAAGTTATAAGTACTTGAGCATGGACTTGTAAACCTCCTATTTGCCAATAGAAATGTTGGCCTACTTCTACGCCCGATATATCGTAAAACCCCTTAAGTGTTTGAATTGAACATGGTATAACATTCATATTGTCCCTTGATAAAAAGTGAACTTCAAAAAGTGATTATTTTGATTCAACCAGCTCTTTCTCAATTTAGCAATTTGAAGAATTCATCGTATATGTATTTTTAAGATACCAATAATTAAGAAAATACATTCCATTCTATAATTAATACATATACATATATATATATAGCAAGAACAATAATATGAATATTCACTAATGTGAATCCTTGCTTTATCTCTTATCAAAAAAAAATGTAAAAAAAGAAAAAAGATCCAATAAGTAGATAGAAATAGAATTCCTAAAAAAAGAACTAATAATGTTAGTCATTATTCTGAATAATAATTAACGATTTAGTAGATAGCTAGAACTATAATTTGAACGACCCTCACAAATTGCAGATACTAGTTTGTTAAGAATCAATCGAATTGACGCTATAGCGTCATCGTTAGCTGGAATCGAAAGATCCGCAAGATCAGGATCACTATTTGTATCGACTAAACAAATCATAGGAATCCCCAAAACAGCACATTCTCGAAGAGCCGTATATTCTTCTTGCTGATCAACGATGATTACAATATCAGGCAACTTTGTCATATATTGGATCCCACCAAGATAGGCTTGCAAGGTAGATAATGTTCTTTTCAACATTGCTACATCTCTTTTTTGAAGATGGTTCCATTTACCCATCCTTTCTTCTGCTCTTAAATTTCTGAACTTATAAAGTCTAGTTTCCGTAGTGGACCAATTTGTTAACATACCACTTAGCCATTTTTTATTAACATAATGACATCGAGCCCTTATTGCAGCTGATGCTACTAAATCTGCTGCCTTATTTTTTGTACCAACAATTAAGAAGCTTTTTCCGCAACTTGCTGCATCAAAAGCTAAATTGCAAGCTTCTGATAACAATCGAGCTGTTGTAGCAAGATTTGTAATATGAATACCTTTACGTTTTGCAGAAATAAAAGGAGCCATTCTCGGATTCCATTTCTTAGTACCATGACCAAAGTGAACTCCCGCTTCCATCATCTCTTCCAAACTAATGTTCCAATATTTTCTTGTCATTCTTTTTCCCACATTTTGTTTTTTCTTTTATCGAATTATATGAAATATAAATATGAATATTACCAATTTAACAATAACATTACTAATTAACAAACAAAGAGACAAAATATCTTCAAATTGCCCTAACAGAATTTTATTTAAGCATTCAGACACGGTATAAACCATCAATGTGTTAAATTACTTATTACTTATTTCATTTATGGATTTCCAAACACATAATCAGACCATTGAAAAGTATGGTTCAATTATAATGCTTTATTTTGTAAATCCAGTACCTACAGGTATCATTCCTCCAAGGACAACGTTCTCTTTCAGACCTTTCAACCAATCAATACGACCTCGTAAAGCAGCTTTTGCTAAAACTCGAGCAGTTTCTTGAAAGCTCGCTTCGGATATAAAACTTTGAGTATTCAGAGAGGCTTTTGTTATTCCTAATAAAATTACCCGATAACAGATGGATTCATCCAAAGCACGTCCGGCGCGTTCCGCTCTCAACAATCCAACTAACTCGCCAGGTGAAAAAACGTTAGACATTCCCTCTTCTGAAACCAGCACCTTTGATGTTATTTGACGTATAATCATTTCTATATGTCTATTATGAATCTGTACCCCCTGGGATCGATAAACTTTTTGAATCTTATTAACCAAAGAGATACGACTTTGAGCTATGGTTAGTTCAGCTCCAATAAGGAATCCCCAAGGGATCCCAAGAATTCTCGGTATACGTTCACTCCAAGCTTCAACTCGATTTTCCAGGTTCATCGAAATTGCATCAATCGAGCGTACTTCTAAGATTTGTTCTACTTTTGGAAGACCTTGCGTTATGTCCCCAGATCTAGATTTTTCATATATAAAGGTTACTAATGTATCTCCTTCATAAAGTATTTCTCCACAATGACCATGAACAGTTGATCCGGGAGTGACCAAATAAGGCTTAGCTGATCTTATCACTAAGGAATCCATATTAATTATACAAATTTGACCGGATTTTTTTATTAAGTGTGTTTCATATTGAAATAGATATCCCTCTTCGAAAATAAATGTTCCAAGGTAAATTCTTGTCAACATCTCCTCACAAAAATCGTGATGGAAAAAGCACCGATTCAAAAAGAATGGATTTACAATGATATTACTGCATGGATCAGAATTATAAAGACTCTTCTCTTCGTCTATTAAGCAGCACTTAAGCACTTGAAATTTTTGAAAAGTAAAGGTATCTTTCAAATTATCAAGTAATAAGTATTTTGTTAAAAAGAATAGATTATGAGTTATTAAATGGTAAGATGAGTAAAAATGAGTAGATTTTGTTATCTTAGGTACAATAGTACCTAAGGGGCTTACAAAATCCCTAATTAAAATTATAGGATTCCTTATAACATTCTGATATTCCGCATTATGGAACGGACCAATTCGAAAACAATTCGATGATGACAAAATCATCCAAGAAGAGCATTTCTTATTTTGATTCAACAATGTACCAAACATTCTTGGATATTGGCTAAGTGATTGAATCCTTATCTTGGAATAAAACGGATTTATTTTGGTATGATGGAATCTATTATTGGTAATCAATCCAAAAGATGTCCTATCATATCTTTTTCCAGTATCTAACATAGTGAACTTTACTAATTCCATTCGTATAAAATCACGAATCAGATCATTTGCTTTTACCTCAACAAACGAAGCGTGTGCTTCCTCTATGGAACCTTTTTGTTCTTGGTCGTCCCAATTCCATACTAAGCAAGTCCTAACTAATTGAATATTTGTGTAAGAAATTTCTCGAATTGACTTACTATTTCCATAAAGAATATAATTGACAACTCTAAGTAAAAGATTATCTTTTTCCTGTAAGAGATCTTGAGGAAAAAGTGTTGCTAACTGGATTCCATCGGTTAGGTAATATGTGACCACGGGACGAACCAAAAAAAAATACCCTTTTTTGGTAAGTGTAATCCGTTGAACATAGATTCCCTTTTTCCATTTCTTTGATTCCTTAGAAAGTTTTTTTTTCGTTTTCGGTGGTATCAAAATCGCACTATATCTAGATATTTTATCGGTCTCCCCATGAAAATGAATATCTCCAGAAAATATTTTCAGTTCAATATATATTTTTTTTCTCTCTACTCGAACGAGTCCGCCTACTCGACTTCTTTTATTTAAAGTAAGTTGCGTATTTACCCCAATGATACTATTGTTATAGACCATTATGGACGAAGATCCAGGTAGGATATGCACTTCTTCGAGAATGAAAAAAAACTGATCGAAATTCATTTGGTATTTTGAACTAAACTCTTTTGCTCCTCGATATTCAATCAAATATTCTTTTTCTTTTTTAAAAATAGAATCTATCTCTATAGTACCATATTTAGTAATTCCTGAATTACTTTGTCTGTATCGTGGATCATCAAAAAAAGCAAAAATACTCTTTTTACGCAGAACCCCATTTAGAGGTATTTCCATCGAAATACCAAAAAAAGAGATTAACTCTTTCTCTTGTTCTTGATCATATTGTAATGGGATTAGGAATCTATTTCTTCTTTTTTTCGCCAAGAAATATGAATTTTCTTGAAAACTAGAAGGATATCTAAAACCCCAATGATCATGGTATACAATTCGATTGGGTCTTAAATAATTAAGATGTATCTTTTCCCTCCCACCCCTTTTACCAGAAATAAATAACACTTTCTCTTTTCCTTGATCATTCATCATTGAATGATTAGAAATCCATCTTCCATTAACAGAAAAAGAATCAGTATTCATTTGATCTTGATCCTTGTAGAGCGAAAAAGATACTATGCTAGATATGTATGGACTTCCTGTTAATATCCATAAATAACTTGTTTTTGGCAATAGATGAATATTACTATATGTATATTCAGCCGTATGATAGACATCAGTACTCCAGTGCATTTCACCTTCTAATTCAGAATAAATATGTTTTCGTACTTTCTCTTTAAAATGAAAAGTGGACATTCCAACACGAGTCTCAGCAATCACTTGTTCTGATTCTACATATTGATCATTTTTAACTAAAATCAAACTTTTTGGTGGAATATTCCTATTATGTATAATATCCTGACTCTCAATAGTGACATACAAGTCTATCGAACATAAAAAAGCGGGATGTCCATGACGAGTACGTGTAGGATAAACCAAATCCTCATTGAATCGTATTTTTCCATTTGCAGGGGCTCGCACGTATTCAGCGGTACCACCCGTAAATACTCCACCTGTATGAAAAGTTCTTAATGTTAGTTGAGTACCCGGCTCCCCAATAGATTGACCCGCAATAATACCTACGGCCTCTCCCAATTCAACTAAATCGTCATGAGTGGGACTACGACCATAACATAATTGACAGATCCAATATGTACTTCGACAAGTAAATGGAGTTCGAATATAGATTGGTTGTACTCGAAAGGTTATGAATTGATTGACTAATCCGATCCCAATATTTTGATTTCGAGTGGCAATGCATCGCGAACCGATGTATATATCATCTGATAATACACGACCCATTAGTGTTTGGACAAAAATATGTTCCGTTATTCCAGGGCTCACAGAAAAACTTCGGATAGTACCACAATCCCTTCTACGTACAATAATATGCTGAACTACTTCAACAAGTCTACGTGTAAGATATCCAGCATCTGATGTTCGTACAGCCGTATCTACAACTCCTTTTCTGGCTCCATAACAAGAAATAATATATTCTGTCAAAGATAGTCCCTCGCGTAAATTACTTTGAATGGGTAAATCAATCATTTGTCCTTGGGGATCTGACATCAATCCTCTCATACCAACTAATTGGTGTATCTGAGAGGCATTTCCTCTAGCTCCGGAAAAAGACATTAGATAGACTGGATTAGAGGGATCGGTCATCCGAAAATTAGGATTCATTTCGTGTCGCAAATATTCACTTGTAGCATACCATATCTCGATGGATTGACGTAATCTTTCTACCGTGTGTACATTCCCATAAAGATGATGCTTTTCCAAAAGAAAACTCTGCTGTTCCGCGTCTTGGACTAACCATCCCTTAGAGGGTATTGTTAAAAGATCATCAATTCCTAAAGAAATAGAACTAGTAGTAGCTTGATGAAAACCCAAAGTCTTGACTTGATCCAGGATATGGGATGTATATCCCATTCCAAAATGATCTATTAACTTGCTAATAATTTGTTTCATAGCAATTCCATTTATCACTTTATTGTGAAAGACCATATCGGCCCGTTCCGCCATAAAGACCCCTATATTATGCTGAGTAGGATTCGACAATAGACCTGAGTTAGTTATTTAAAAATATTTTAAAACTTTCTTCTTCTCAATTCACGCCGAAACAAAAAAATAACGATAGACGATACTAGTAAAATTTGAAAGATACAAACGCCCGGGGAAAAGGCATTTCCTTTATTAATTTAAATAGTATATGAATAGGCTCGACTAAATCCTTGTGTAGCTTCTTCTATTTCTCTATAAAAAGAAAGATGACCAAAAGTGGTTCGAATGTATATAGAACCTATTTCTTTTTTAACATTTCCGACTATTAGATAGTTCCCATAAATCTCATGAAAAGTACCCAAATATTCATATTGAACTTCAATCGGAACCTCTTTTAATGTAATGACGCGTTGATCTAATCTCCATTTAATCCACAAAGGGCTATGTAAAAAAAGTATTTTGTTATCTCGATAAGCTCTAAGTGCATTATAGGAACTATAAAAATAAGGTTCTTTTGTATACTTATAGTGATGATTGTAAACTTTTTGATTTGGATAGTCTTGGCAATGAGATGGATTGTATTTATTTGCAAGAACACCTCGGCGATTCCCAATTGTTAATAGATAGAGTCCGATAAGCATATCTTGAGTTGGTACAGAAATGGGATCCCCAATAGCTGGAGACAAAAGATTCATATGAGAAAACATAAGTAAACGGGCTTCCGCCTGAGCTTCTAAAGATAAAGGGAGATGAACAGCCATTTGATCTCCGTCAAAGTCTGCATTGAAGCCCTTGCAAACTAATGGGTGTAAACAAATAGCGCATCCTTCCACTAGGATGGGTTGAAAAGCTTGTATGCCTAATCTATGCAGGGTGGGTGCTCGATTTAACAATATGGGATGACCTTGTATAACTTCTTGAAGTATTTCCCATACAATCAATTCTTTTTCTCTAATCTTATTCTTAGCAATCCCTATGTTATAAGTACCATTTCGTCTGATTAAACCACGAATTACAAATGTTTGGAAAAGCTCTATTGCTATTTCTCGCGGTAATCCACATTGATGTAATGAAAGTGAAGGGCCCACGACAATGACGGAACGCCCCGAATAATCAACCCGTTTACCAAGCAAAGTCTCACGAAATCTTCCCTCTTTACCTTCAATTATATCGGAAAATGACTTGTAAACTTTATTATGGCCATCTCTCATTGGTTGTCCACGGATCCCATTATCAAGAAGTGTATCCACAGCTTCTTGTACCAATTTTTCCTGACACATTACCAATTCGCCTGGTGTAGATCTACTTGTAACTAGTAGATCCATAAGAGTATTGTTTCGATAAATAACTCTTCGATAAAGCTCGTTAATATCCGAACTCATTAGTTTACCCCCCTCTATCTGAATGATAGGTCTTAATTCGGGAGGAAGCACTGGTAATAAGCACAAAACCATCCATTCTGGTTCTACATTTGTTCGAAGAAAATGTTTAGCTAATTCCATACGCTTAACCAAAAAATCTTTTCTTCTTCTAATTTTTCTATCTTCCCATTCATTTCCAGTAGATCCCTCATTCCCTAATTCTTTCCATTCTATCAAAGAATTCTCTATCAGAATTTGCAAATCCAAATCAGCTAATTGTTCTCGAACAGCCCCCGCTCCTGCTGTGATTTCCCGATTTCGAAATGTCTCGAAACCTAGGGTAGTAAAAAAGAGTGGAATGCTATATTTCCAGGATTGAATTTCATATTCAAATAAACCTCGTAATCGTAAGAAAGTAGGTTTTTTAGTTATGGGCCTAGCAAAAGAGAAATCAAGATAGGTTCCTATAGGATAGGAATCCCCTTTGAAAATCGGACGTGAAGGTTTCCACTCATCCGGCTTAAGTCGTTTCCTTATACTAAAGATAACCTTTTTCTTTTTTTTGTTCGATAAAAACCTTTACAAGAAACTACTCATTACTCAATTTCTGATTAAGAAATCAATTTTTATTGATTCGTTCTTTTGTTTACTTTATTGAATTTTCTGAATGAATTCTTCCCAAAAGGGAAATGAAAGATGGTTGAGTAGTCTATTTCCTTAATTATTTTTTAAAAAATATTTTGTATTCGTAAGGAATTTCTTTGTTTATTATAGATTGTTACATTGGATCTTTTAGGTCTCTATTCACTTCGATGGTTACGCTATAATAGGATGCCCCTTGAAGCATGTATGCGATAGATAAACTCCTGTAACCATGCTAACTTTGCTTGCTTAAACAAAAGGATCTTCTTTTTAAAGGAAATAGAATGGTTAGTTCTATAAAAAAGGATTTTTCACGAAGTAATACGAGCTATTCCTGTTTATATGGTACAGATATGTTACAGCATCGACCATAGATCAATTCCCCTTTCATTTGGAAGTATTCAATACACTCTAATCTTCTCAGTTTCATGTTATCAAATGGATATTCAAATACATGTAAGAATTGGGGCATCCCAATCAGATTGAATGGGATAACAGTTTCTCAATCAAAATCTGTAAAATGCCAATTTTGATCAAATCACACATCGCAGTATACTAGGCCTTCTAATTCCTTAAGGGGTTTATCTAAAATATTCGCAATATAACTTGGAAGACGTTTTAAATACCATACATGAGTTACTGGACATGCAAGTTTGATATAGCCCATTTGATATCTTCGTATTCGCGAATCGACAAATTCGACACCGCATTGTTCGCAAAAGATTTTGTCTTCTTTTTCAGCTCCGATCACTCGATAATTTCCACAAGTGCAAATTCCGCTTTTTATCGGTCCAGATATCTTTTCGCAAAATAATCCATCTTTTTCTGGTTTATTAGTTTTATAATGAAAAGTATAAGGCTTTTTTACTTCTCCAACTATTTCCCCATTAGGTAGGATTTTGTTGGCCCAAGCCTTTATTTGTTGTGGAGAAACTAGTCCAATTTGAAGTTGTTGATGTTTATATTTGTCGATCATAAAAAAGAAATAATGATTCATTTAGATCAAGCTTCCTTCCTCTTGATCTGGAAGTTTTTTTCAGATACACGGAAATGATTCAGTTCTAGAGCCAAAGATCGTAGTTCTCGAACGAGCAATCGAAAAGATTCTGGGGCATCCTTGGGATTAGGTATTCTTCCTCCAATAATCGTAACACTAAGTACTTCTTGGCGAGCTCTAATATGATCTGATTTATAAGTAAGCATCTCTTGTAGAATATGAGCAACACCGAATCCCTCTAAAGCCCAAACTTCCATTTCCCCTACTCGTTGTCCGCCTTGCTTGGCCCTTCCTCTAAGGGGCTGTTGTGTAACAAGTGCGTAATGCCCACTAGAACGTCCGTGTATTTTATCATCAACTTGATGAATTAATTTGAAGATATAGGACTTTCCTATTAGAACAGGTTGTTCAAAAAGATCTCCGGTTCTTCCATCGAAGATTCTACTTTTTCCTGGGTACTCCGGTTCAAATACCCATGGATTTTTTGTTTGTTTACTGGCTAAATATAATTCGGAAAACACTAGTTTTCGAGAAGCCTCTTGCTCATATCTCTCATCAAAGGGCACAATCCGATAATGTCTTTTTAAAAGGTCTCCTGCTAATCCGAGGGAGCATTCCAATATTTGTCCCACATTCATTCGTGAGGGTACTCCCAAGGGATTCAAGATTATATCAAGGGGTGTTCCATCTTGCAAATAGGGCATATCCTCTCTAGGCAAAATTGTTGAAACGATGCCCTTATTCCCATGCCTTCCGGCTACTTTATCACCTACTTTTATTTCACGTTTCTGTAAAATAGATATACAAATCCTTTCTGAGCTATAACTGGAACCCTCGTTCTTCTGGGTCCATTTTACATCAATAACACAACCCCTTCCACCTATAGGTAGTCTTAGAGAAGTTTCTTTTGCGGTGGATACTTGAATGCCAAGTATAGCTCGTAATAATCTATCCTCGGGGGCATATGACGATTCGTTTATTATCTGAGGCGTTAATTTACCTACTAAAATATCCCCTGTTTCCACCCAAGATCCCAACATAACAATTCCATTTCTGTCTAAATTGCGAAGTAAATGTGCCTCTAGATGAGGTATTTCTTTAGTAATTGTTTCAGGACCTTGGTTTGTCATATTCGTCTTAATTTCGTATTTTCGGATGTGAAAAGAGGTATAAATCTCTTCATATACTAAACGTTCACTGATTAGTACTGCATCTTCAAAATTGTATCCTTCCCATGGCATATAAGCTACTAATATATTTTTTCCTAAAGCGAGTTCCCCCTCAAAAGTAGCTGTTCCGTCTGCTAGAATTTGTCCTTTTTTTATGCATTGACCCCGCTGAACCCGAGGTTTTTGATGCATACAAGTATTCTTATTAGAACGTTGATACATAACTAGCGGAATACCTATGGTACTCCCATTACTTGATAAAAGGATCCTACGAGCCTCCGCATAAAGGATCTTTCCCTCATATTCCGCTATAAGGGAAACACCCGAATCTAGCGAGGCTTGCCGTTCCAACCCAGTTCCAACAATACACTTCTCGGACCGAAAAAGCGGAACTGCCTGGCGCTGCATATTAGAACTCATTAAAGCACGATTTGCATCATTATGTTCGATAAAAGGAATGAGGGAAGCTCCAATCGAAAAATATTGGAAGGGAAAAATACTTCTAAAACGAATCTGTTCCCATGCAATAGTTAGGAATTCTTGGCGGTATCGAGCTGGAACAACTTGTTCTTCTTGAATACCTCGATTCAAAGCCAAAGAATTTCCTGCTGCTACCATATGATATTCCTCTTTTCTTGGTGATAAATAAAGGATCTGCGCTTCTTTTTCTTTTGGCTTATCAGATATCTCATAAAAAGGACTCTCCATGGCTCCACAAGGACCAATCCTCGCATGAATAGCTAAGGATCCAATCAGTCCAACATTAATTCCTTCAGACGTGTCAATCGGACAAATACGTCCATAATGACTAGGGTGAATATCTCGTATACGAAAACTAGCAGTTCGTCCCGTTAATCCTCCAGGACCCAAATAACTTAATTTTCTCCCATGAACAATTTGTGTTAGTGGATTCGTTCTATCCAAAACTTGAGATAAAGGATGTAGGCCAAAAAAAGATTCATAAGTATTTATTAATGAGGTTGAGGTTATCAAATTTTGAGGAGTTGGTATTAATTTATGTCTGATTGCTCCGCATATAGTTCCTCGAACCACATTTTCTAAACGAAAAAGAGCCAATCCAAATTGATCCTGTAAGAGATCCGCTACGGAACGAATACGTTTATTTTTCAAGTGATTCATATCGTCAATTGCACCCATTCCAAATTTAATTCCAATCAAAAGATCTGCAGCAGCCAATACATCTCGTGGTAACAAGAATGTCTTGTTCTGAGGTATATCAAGATTCAATCGCTGATTTATATTTCGTCGACCCACTTTTCCTAATTCACATCTTTGTTGAAAAAATTTTTTTTGTAATTCCTTACATAAGGACTCAGAAAATAAAGGATCTCCACTTACACAAGCAAATTGCTGATAAAACTCCAAAATAGCTTTCTCTTTTGATCCAATCTTTTTTTTTTCCTTATCATTCAGGAAAGACAATAAGATCTCGGGGTAACAAGCATTATCCAAGATATCTTTTAGATTTGAACCCATAGCTGATGATAGAACTAGAATAGATATTTTTTGTTTCCTACTTACGCGAGCCCATATCCTTGCTTTTCTATCCATTTCTAATTCTGATCTTCCCCCCCAATCTGATATTATAGTGCTAGTATAAATAGCAATTCCGTTATGATCCAATTCCGAACGGTAATAAATACCGGGACTGTGCAATATTTGATTAATAACAATTCGATATATACCATTTACTATAAAGGTTCCCAGGGAATTCATTAGAGGAATGTTTCCAATAAGAACGCTTTGCTCTTGCATATTTCTACCAGTTTTCAAAAATAAACCTGCCGGTACATATAATTCTGAAGAGTATGTAAGTGATTCATATACAGCATCGTTTTCTTTTATCAAGGGTTCTACCAATTGATATCTCTCTCCAAATAAATGAAATTCCATTTCTTGATCCGTATCTTCAATTTTTGGAAACTTATTAAATTCTTCCGTTAAACCTTCACTAATGAACCTACAAAATCCAATAAATTGGATCTGATTAAACGCAGGTATTATGGACATTCCCCCATTTGTATTCCGAAGCATCTTAAGTTTGTTATTTATTGAACAATTTATTATTTTTGGCTTACTTTACTATTACTATTCATCGATCCATACGAATCGATCTACCAATGATAAAAATGGAATGTACATTCCATTTACTGAATCACATGAAATTGGAGTGAATTCTATATAAGTATTTAATACCCATGAATTATTATAATAGGGAATGATGACGACCTTTTTCGACCATAATTTGTAAGTACAAATGAACGAAAGATGCAAATGAATATTCCTGTAAAGAATCCTTTTTCTGTCACTTACACTTTTTACAATCGAAAAAACCAGATTTATACCTATTATTAGTTAATAAGATGATATTACAATTAGATTGGATACCAAAGATTCATTATGGAATCCTTATTAATGAGATAAAGAAAGAGTCATTAGAAGCACTCGAAAGTTTTACTCGGTTTCTTTTACTTTATTTAAAAAGTTCTTTTTGCATAACATTAATGTTCAAAAAAAGCATTTTTTTTTCATAATGGATCATTTAGTCATACAAATGACTAGTCAAATAGCAAGAATATGCAGGATGAAGTTTTATCATCATAAAATAAGGTCATAATTTACAAGATAGAGTTAGAAATTATTTTCATATCGAACTTTTATCGTAATTTGACTTGGGATAACATGGTTCAGGTTATAGATAACACTATATCATAATATAAAGAGAATTTGTTGAAACAATTTGTAATGTGTGTTTCGACGAGATACAATACAATCAATTGAAACGAAAATAGAAAATGGATAAAAAAAAGAATCTTTTTTTTGGAACATGATAAGATGAAGTACAATGAAATTTAAGTTCAAGATAAAACTCAATCCATAAGTCAATAAAAATAAAAATACTTAGTAATCTAATCTACATATTCAATAATCCATAATTATCGAGTTTTGATCGGATCTTGGGGACGGGGCGACATGGCCAAGAGGTAAGGCAGGGGACTGCAAATCCTTTATCCCCAGTTCAAATCTGGGTGTCGCCTGATCAGCAAACAAAAAAAATAGCTTATCTTATGATTTCTGCCCCACCTGCTCTGCTCTTCTTAATTTCTTAATAATCGGTTCATTAAGCATTTTAGGTAAGAATCTCTTTTGTTTTGACTCTGCTCCATGGATTCTGCTATGATGATTAATCAATAATGGAATCATTCCCTCATTTCATCTAAATAGGAGATATAAGTCACATGGATATAGTAAGTCTCGCTTGGGCTGCTTTAATGGTAGTTTTTACATTTTCTCTTTCACTAGTAGTATGGGGAAGGAGTGGGCTTTAAGTATAGGGATACTGCTAATGGATTAATAAAGGAATCCAATATTATCTATTGGATTCCTCTTGTGAAATCGAGAAGTGCGTCTCTTTGATTTGTTTCTAAAGTGGACTTGTAATACTAATACTCAAATGCTTAATTACAATAAGTAATAATAACCCTTCTTTTCAATCAATATCAATCAATGAATGATTACTCTAGTTGTAGTTATCAAAACACAAATCTAGACATGATAAGACATCTTATTTTGTCCTTACCATAATATCGGATGTTACAATAAAGAAAAAATCGATCTTTTTTATTTAGTGAATTCTTTATTTATTTAGCATTTGATCATCATTTCCATATTATTTGTTTTGTTTATTTAAAGATGTACTGAAGAAGAAATGTAATTTGATCTTCTATGTAGATTTCTATGTGGGGTAGGGTTCCATATCCAGATTATAAATTATCAATGCATCCATATCGGATATCCACCTATTATTTCTATCTGGATTTAGAATAGATTAAGGATAAGAGGAATTCCAAAAAAATAAAATGGTTTATTTGAGTAATCTAATCATATAATTGTAAAAGTGTAGCAGAAATCATTATATAGTTCTTTCTGCTACACTTTATCATTCCAACCGGATCTTTTCACTTTTCATTTCATAATTGGAATCTCATTATTTTCTCCCCCTCTTGCATTGATATTGATATTTCATTCATACAAATTGGATTCCAATTAATCATTTTGGCTAACTGTTTTTACGTAAATAATAAGTAAAAAAGCAGTAGGAACTAAAATGAATAGTGCAGTAGCAATAAATGCTAAAATATTGACTTCCATAATTGAATTGTTTTTTATTTGCAATAACTCGGGATGTAATCCCATAGAGATGAAAAATGGGAATTCTGTAAATTCTAGAGGATGATTTGCATCTTGATAATAATCCATTGGATCAATGATGATGCTGAATCAGATCCATATTCTTATTTGATCAATCCAATTGATCATTGTCAAAAGAGTGATAGTATCACATAGAAAGATATTTATTTATCCATGCTAACCTCGAAATGTAAAAGGTATTGTTTATGGAATCGGAATCCATTCTTCTTTTTTAAGCTTTTCCCATTATAACCTACCATCTTTTTTATACTATGCGGTTTCCCCCTTACTTTTTATTTATTATACCTATACCTACAATTAGAATACATAGAAAGATAAGGTATTCTCTTTCTATGAGTTATACACAACTAAGAATGACCAAACAAAAAGCAGAAGGGAGGTAGAAAAAAATAAAAATGAAATTCGTTTATCTTTTTTCCGTGAAAGGTGGAATATGAAGAAAATGGATTGATGAGTGCATTAGATCTTAGTTCGGGACTGACGGGGCTCGAACCCGCAGCTTCCGCCTTGACAGGGCGGTGCTCTGACCAATTGAACTACAATCCCTGTAGGGTGTTGTATTAAATAAAGATCCTTAATCGAATCCTAAAAGAAAAGCATTTATCTTTTTTTTGTTAGAAATGCACAAGCAATGGATATCTACAGAGAAAATAGATCATCTTTTTTTTATGTATGGTCCATAATCATAGTGATTATGAAGAATAATGGTAATATTAATATACTATGATTACTCAATTTGTATTGTATTGCTAAAAATAGAGAATTCAAGAATCTGTCATTAAATAAGAGAAAGAACTATTTTGACTATTTTTATTTCAGTATTTTCATAATACTTTATTCAATAGTAATGGAGTACTAATGAAAAGGGAATGGATAGAAGATAAAAAATATTTTTCTGTATTTCTATGAATTAAGCAGCTTTTGTATGGAATAAAAAAGATTATCTTGCTAAAAGATTCATAGTGCATTATTGGGCCGAGCTGGATTTGAACCAGCGTAGACATATCGTCAACGAATTTACAGTCCGTCCCCATTAACCACTCGGGCATCGACCCCGGAAGAATTCATCTTAGCTTTATTGGTAAGCTATTCTTATGATGAATCCCCTTTTATACCCCCAGGGGAAGTCGAATCCCCGCTGCCTCCTTGAAAGAGAGATGTCCTGAACCACTAGACGATAGGGGCATATATACCTACCTGCCCGTCATCATCATCATACTATGATGATAGTATGATCAGTTTTTTGAAATTGTCAATAGAATCGATTGGTATGACTAAATTCAAGGAACATTTCTTACTTCGATGTTCCAATTAATCTATTAGATTTTAATCCGATTATTTATACATTATTTATACATACTAATACTATATAGTATAGTATAATATTTTATATTTAATATTTTATATTTATATTGGAAAATTTTCTTTTTTTTATTCTTTTTATAAATCGGAGATAAGATAGGAATGGCATAGTAAAACTAAACGAAGTAACGAGTTCCCATTGGATTTAGAAAATATATTAAATAAAGTAAAAGTAAAGCTTTATTCTTTTTTCTGTCAAACTAATACACCGAAACGAAAATAATTCTAGAACTATTTTCACTATTATTTCGTTAACGTAATTAGAATTCATTTATTGATCTTTAGATTAAAATTCCATTTACATAGAAAAAAAAGTACTAAATCAAAAGAATCATTCTCTTTTTCGGGTAAATCCACTTCTTTGTTCCTATATATTATGCGCATTGCATACATATAGTGATACATATCTATACAATAAAAAATATAGTAGACTATCAATAGAAAATGAAAAAGTGGAATTAGTGAATGGAAGAAAAAGGCCCTTTTAACTCAGTGGTAGAGTAACGCCATGGTAAGGCGTAAGTCATCGGTTCAAATCCGATAAAGGGCTTTTCCATTCAATTCAAGCTTTTTTTGGCATTAAATGGATATATTTTGTCTCCAAAAAAAAGAAGGATCACTATGATAATGAATTCAAATCATTTTGCGTTCCCATTAGTAAGTTGAATTGGGATTCATTTCATT